ACATGGTACTAGGAAATGGAATCCTAGAATGGCACCTTATATTTCTGCAAAGCGTAAAGGTATTCATATTATCAATCTGACTAGAACTGCTCGTTTTTTATCAGAAGCTTGTGATTTAGTTTTTGATGCAGCAAGTAGGGGAAAACAATTCTTAATTGTTGGGACAAAAAATAAAGCAGCTGATTTAGTTTCGCGGGCTGCAATAAGAGCTCGGTGTCATTATGTTAATAAAAAGTGGCTCGGCGGCATGTTAACAAATTGGTCCACTACCGAAAAAAGACTTCATAAGTTTAGGGACTTGAGAACTGAACAAAAGACAGAGGGATTCAACCGTCTTCCGAAAAGAGATGCAGCTGTGTTGAAGAGACAATTATCTCGCTTGGAGACATACCTAGGCGGGATTAAATATATGACGGGCTTGCCTGATATTGTAATCATCGTCGATCAGCAAGAAGAATATACGGCTCTTAGAGAATGTATAACTTTGGGAATTCCAACCATTTCTTTAATCGATACAAATTGTAATCCCGATCTCGCGGATATTTCTATTCCAGCCAATGATGACGCTATAGCTTCAATTCGATTCATTCTTAACAAATTAGTATTCGCAATTTGTGAGGGTCGTTCTAGCTATATACAAAATTCTTGATTAATAATAAGATAAATAAATCAAAATTTTTTTGCGGGAGGGGCTCCCTATATTTCGATTTATCAAATAGGTTACTACTCCTGAGCCGTAAAAAAAAGGGGGATCTTGAATCAAAATAATTTTAAGTTCTTATTTCTGTCAGAGGGCAATATGAATGTTTTATCATGTTCCATCAACACACTAATAAAAGAAGGGTTATATGAGATATCTGGTGTAGAAGTAGGCCAACATTTCTATTGGCAAATAGGGGGGTTCCAAGTCCATGCGCAAGTTCTTATTACTTCTTGGGTTGTAATTGCTATCTTATTAGGTTCCGCAGTTATAGCGGTTCGCAATCCACAAACCATTCCAACTGATGGCCAAAATTTCTTTGAATTTGTCCTTGAATTCATTCGAGACGTGAGTCAAACCCAGATTGGAGAAGAATATGGCCCATGGGTTCCCTTTATTGGAACCCTGTTTTTATTTATTTTTGTTTCTAACTGGTCAGGAGCCCTTTTACCATGGAAAATTATCCAGTTACCTCAAGGGGAGTTAGCAGCACCAACGAATGATATAAATACGACGGTTGCTTTAGCTTTACTTACATCAGTAGCCTATTTTTATGCGGGTCTTAGCAAAAAAGGGTTAGGGTATTTCAGTAAATATATTCAACCAACTCCAATTCTTTTACCCATTAACATCTTAGAAGATTTTACAAAACCGCTATCACTTAGTTTTCGACTTTTCGGAAATATATTAGCCGATGAATTAGTAGTTGTTGTTCTTGTTTCTTTAGTACCTTTAGTGGTTCCTATACCTGTCATGTTCCTTGGATTATTTACAAGCGGGATTCAAGCTCTTATTTTTGCCACTTTAGCTGCGGCTTATATAGGTGAATCTATGGAGGGTCATCATTAACTAAAATTTTTTCGTTTTTAGGTTAGCCCCATAGTGGTTTACGTTATGTAAGAAACACTTGTATATGTGATATTTGATATTGACTAGGTATATATGATTTAAAGATCTATATAACCTGCCCCACTACTTTTGTGAATTGAAATTTTTTTCAATATAGATAAGGATTCAATTAGAAATTCTTCCTTTTTATCTGTGAATTGGTTGAAAAAAAGATAAAAAATAATGAAGAATTCAAGGAATGGTTCACAAAAAAGAAATGGCATAAAAGTCGTATATATATTATGAATTAGGAACTAATATCAAATTAATTCTTATGATTCAATATATATTATTTCAATTAAACAATTAAAGTTTTTCGTTTTTTTCGCTGGATGAATCTTAGCGATGACTTAGGACTTAATTATAATTAAGTCCTAAGTCATTGGATGATTGTATCATTAACTATTTCTTTATTTTGGTGTGAGGAACTTATCATGAATCCACTGATTTCTGCTGCTTCGGTTATTGCTGCTGGGTTGGCTGTTGGGCTTGCTTCTATTGGACCTGGAGTTGGTCAAGGCACAGCTGCGGGTCAAGCTGTCGAAGGTATCGCGAGACAACCTGAGGCAGAAGGAAAAATACGAGGTACTTTATTACTTAGTTTGGCTTTTATGGAAGCGTTAACAATTTATGGCCTGGTTGTAGCATTAGCGCTTTTATTTGCGAATCCTTTTGTTTAATCCTATAAATCTTAAAATTATGAATTTTTTTTCGTAGTTTTTTTAATTCTATCAAGATTTTACAATTCTTTATTGAGACAATACTCCTTGGGAAGGACTAATTTGAGGATGGGGAATTAGCACATCGATTCGCTTTCTTCCTTCCCCTTATTCTTTTAGTTTAATGGAAACTTTTTTTAGGAGTGTTGTGAAAAAAAGGAGGTTTAGGTTTTTGAAAATTGATAGAAAACTT